TACCAAAATAGAATGGGATAAAAATCAGAGAACTAAATGCTTCACTTTGTATTGAAAAGTGCGTTAATAGTTTTTATGAATCTAATTCGTTGAAATTCCGTCCAGTAAAATAGAAGAATTATAAATCTCCAAAATAATAGATAGGAATATTGCAAATAGAGCCATTGCGATACCCATTAAAGGGGTAGTTCCCCACCCAGGAGCTACTTTACCATATTCGGAATTCAATGGTTTCAATAAAGTCCCTACACTAGTTCGTCTTGAACCAGATCTAGAACTACCCTCAACAGTTTGTGTAGTCATAAATCCTATTTTCTATTCATTGAGATCTGTTGACTTTGTATACCATTCCGTTGTAAATAAATGATCTTAGCAGAGATCCAGTGTGGTCTTGAAATTATATAATAATGGAAACAGCAACCCTAGTTGCCATCTTTATATCTGGTTTACTTGTAAGTTTTACTGGGTACGCCTTATATACTGCTTTTGGGCAACCCTCTCAACAACTACGAGATCCATTCGAAGAACACGGAGACTAGTTGAAGTAATGAGCCTCCCAATATCGGGAGGCTCATTACTTTCAATTAAGATAATGAAAAATCATTTTATCTTTTTAGTTGGAACTTTAGGCGGTTCTCGAAAAAAGATAGCGAAAAAAATGATTCCTAGAGTTGAGACTAAAAGGAATGTATAAACCAATGCTTCCATAGATTTGATCGTGGTTTACAATTATAGCTTCCATACCTGTTTATTTGAGATCGTCTCCCGGATAAAGAAAGAACAAGAGTCAAAAAAAAGACAGCAATTCAAATCAAGATTTATCTGGTATCCTATATCAAATTCCAAAACTAAAGACAAAAAAGAAAAAACCAATCCAATATTGTATCAGACTACTTGTCTTCTTGTAGTTGGATCTCCAAGTTTTTGGAATGCTCCAAATTCTACTTGAGCATCCAAATCTGGGTCAATACCAGCAAAAACATCCCTGAACAGTGTTCTAGCACCGTGCCAAATGTGCCCGAAGAAAAAGAGCAGAGCAAACGAAGCATGTCCAAAAGTAAACCAGCCTCTCGGACTGCTACGAAAAACACCATCGGATTTCAAAGTAGCACGATCTAATTCAAAAATTTCACCTAATTGAGCACGTCTAGCATATTTTTTCACAGTAGCAGGATCACTATAACTGATTCCATTGAGTTCACCGCCATAGAACTCAACAGTTACACCTACTTGTTCAACACTATATTTCGATTCTGCCCTTCGAAAAGGAACATCGGCTCTAACAATTCCGTCTCCGTCTACCAAAACAACCGGAAATGTTTCAAAAAAAGTAGGCATACGACGTACAAAAAGTTCACGCCCTTCTTTATCTTTAAAGATAGGGTGTCCTAACCAACCAACAGCTATTCCATCCCCGTTGTCCATTGAGCCCGCTCTAAATAATCCCCCTTTTGCCGGATTATTGCCAATGTAATCATAAAAGGCTAATTTTTCGGGAATTTTAGACCAAGCTTCAGAGAAACTTTGATTTTCGGCTAGCCCAGCACTAACTCTTCGATATATTTCTTGTTGGAAGTATCCTTGATCCCATTGATAACGAGTGGGCCCAAATAATTCAATCGGGGTAGTTGCCGAACCATACCACATAGTTCCAGCAACTACAAAAGCTGCAAAAAAGACTGCAGCGATACTACTGGAAAGGACGGTTTCAATATTTCCCATACGTAATCCTTTGTATAGACGTTGGGGCGGACGAACACTAAGATGGAATAGACCCGCCAATATGCCTAACGTTCCTGCTGCAATATGATGAGAGGCTATTCCTCCCGGAACAAAAGGATCAAAACCGTCCACGCCCCATGCTGGATTTACAGCTTGTACCCTTCCTGTTAGTCCATAAGGATCGGATACCCATATTCCAGGACCATACAATCCTGTTACATGAAATGCGCCAAAACCAAAGCAAGCCACCCCCGAAAGAAATAAATGAATTCCAAAGATCTTGGGCAAATCCAAAGAGGGTTTTCCTGTACGTTCATCACAAAATATTTCTAAATCCCAATATACCCAATGCCAGATAGCTGCCAAAAAGCACAAGCCAGAAAACACAATATGTGCACCAGCCACACCTTCATAACTCCAAATACCCGGGTTCGTTATAGTTCCCCCTGTGATACTCCAACCACCCCATGAATTGGTTATTCCTAAACGAGTCATGAAGGGTATAACGAACATACCTTGTCTCCACATTGGATCAAGAACAGGGTCAGAAGGATCAAAAACAGCTAATTCATATAGAGCCATCGAACCGGCCCAACCAGCAACCAAAGCTGTATGCATTATATGAACAGAAATCAAACGGCCGGGATCATTCAATACGACCGTATGAACACGATACCAAGGCAAACCCATGGAAATACCCCTTATATCAATGAAAAATAGACACTATGTAACTTTATTGCACTCTAAAAAAACTATACTATGGACCTTACTTTTTTAGTGGATTATCTCGGGGAAAAAGGATTTATATTTGTTCTATACTTTTTTTACTAAGAATTTTGCTCGTAAGAACAAAAAGAAGCAGATTTATTCTACACCCGATAAGTACCAAGACGCAATGGTAGGACGTTTATCGCATTTTATATGAGTAACTGCCTCTCTATTTGTTCATTATTCAAAGGAGCCGTTTGGGAGTGTAAGAATTTTCCTTTATTCATTCTGTCTTCCTTGTTTATGAACTTATTCAATCTATGGATAAAATATGATAAAAGATACAATATTATTAAGACAATAAACCTTTTTACGCTTTCACATCAAAGTGAGATATAGTACTTAATTTTTCTTTCATTTAATGCCTATTGGTGTTCCAAAAGTACCTTTTCGAAGTCCTGGAGACGAAGATGCATCGTGGGTGGACGTATAGTGCGACTTGTCAGATATATTGGGTCATATGGTATTTCCCCGTTCTCTATCCCCGATCGAGATATCCTCCCTTTCGCCCAAGAAAGATCGATTGAATTATCAAAAATTTGGAGCGTGAAATGCAATGAAGTACACTTAAATCTATTTTTGAATCTATTTTTTAGGGGGGTATACAGATTAATATTAGAAATTAGAATAATTTATGGTTGGCTTGGTTCGACCAATAAAATGAAATGAAGTATCCAGGCTCCGTTTAGAAAAAAGAATTGGTAATATATCTAGTCTAGGGTTTCTACTTATATTATCTATTATCATATTTTATATAAGATTCGATTTCTAATTTCATAGACGTGATTTCAAATTGAATATTTAATATTTGGCGGGAGACATGAAATAAATTGAAAAAAAAAAGAAGTCATAGCAAAAAGACGTAGTATTGGGGCATTTGTCCTATATATGCAAATCCAAATCGGGCAGATCTTTACTCGGAGTAGAGCATAAACCTAAAAGAATTCAAGACGACAAGACCATTCAGGAACAAGAAAATTACATCGTGATTTGGATTGGATTCCGATGAAACAATACATCAATGAGAAGGTAGTCCGATAAGTTTATAACTTTATCGAGTTTGTTTTTTTTATTTCTATATAATATCTATTCGATTTCTATATATATAGAAATCGAATAGATATATAAATTTAATATATATAAATAAATAGAAAGATAAACAGGCCAAAAACCAATCTTTTTTCAAAAATGAAATAAAAAGCCCTTTTATTATTTATTACAAGTTCGACAGGACCTACTATGAAAAAGAAAAACGAAAAAAAAACTAGAATCTACACATTGATTCTTTTTTTTTCTCGATTTGTGTTGAACCGTATGCATCAAAAGATGCATGTACGGTTCCAAAGGGATACAATTGTATCCCAATCAACCGACTTTATCGAGAAAGATTACTTTTTTTAGGTCAAGAGGTTGATAGCGAGATCTCGAATCAACTTATTGGTCTTATGATATATCTCAGTATAGAGGATGATACCAAGGATCTGTATTTGTTTATAAACTCTCCCGGCGGATGGGTAATCCCGGGATTAGCTATTTATGATACTATGCAATTTGTGCAACCAGACGTACAAACAATATGCATGGGATTAGCTGCTTCAATGGGATCTTTTATTCTGGTCGGAGGAGAAATTACCAAACGTCTAGCATTCCCTCACGCTTGGCGCCAATGAGTTTTTTTTTATTTGATTTGATTTGAGAGAAAAAAGAAGACTATGCCTTCGCGATATAGGAAATATGAATATGATTAAGTAATAATAGCATGGCATTTCGAATTCGATATGAGAATTTTTTTTTTCAAAATTATTAATTGTTACATTATGTATCGAAAGAGTAGGTAGTATGAGATAAAGAAAGGGTATTTCCAATTTTATCTGATATATCAGGAGACCCATTTCAGCGTCACAAACTTTTTTGTTTTCATACCGAAAAACTCTTAACAATATAGATTATGGAAAAATACGAAAATAGAATTTCTTTTTTTTTTTTCATTTATTACTTAAATTATATAATTTAAATTATATAATATATAATTTATATAATTATATATATATTATTTTCTTTTTTTTTTTATTATTATTTTTTTTTTTCAAATAAAAAAAAAAAGAAACTTTGGGATTGTTAAGTTAAATACCAGAACGAAATAAATATATAAAGCAACGGAACCATCATAGTATTTTTTTAACGACTCAAAAAGGAAGGGTGGTTATTGGATCATGTACCTATGTGAATAGGATAGACCCTATAATTTATTTAGTTTCTATTTCTTCAATGTAAGGTTAAAGTGAATTCCATTGTAGAGCCGTATGCAATATACAAAAGATGCCTGTACGGTTTTCAATTCTATCTTTTTTTTTTTATTAGAATTATATTATTCTTTATCTTTTCGTCCGAGATAAAAGAATTTTTGATTATGTTATATCATCAGGGTAATGATCCATCAACCTGCTAGTTCTTTTTATGAGGCACCGACGGGGGAATTTATCCTGGAAGCGGAAGAACTGCTAAAGCTGCGCGAAACCATCACAAGGGTTTATGGAAAAAGAACGGGCAAATCTTTATGGGTTGTTTCCGAAGACATGGAAAGAGATGTTTTTATGTCAGCAACAGAAGCCCAAGCTCACGGACTTGTTGATCTTGTAGCGGTTGAATAAAAAATAACAGGGATTTCCGCAAATATGCAATTTGCTATTTTCTCTTCTTACCAGATTTAATCCAAAATTCTATTCAATGAATCTATTAATAGAAAAATGATTCATAATCATCCGGTTAGGATCGATCTAAACCAGCCCATTATGTATATGATCCAACATGCCAACTATTCAACAACTTATTAGAAAGACAAGACAGCCAATCAAAAATGTCACGAAATCCCCCGCCCTTGGGGGATGTCCTCAGCGACGAGGAACCTGTACTAGGGTGTATGTGTGACTCGTTCAGATCATGAATTAGTACAAAAGAAAGAAAAGAATTGATTCAATATCCGTGATCAGTCCCAGCGAATAGGATAGAATGGAAGAACACCATTCACTATCGAAAAATGAAAATATCTAAAAATCGAAAAAATATCTATCATATCCTTCTATTGTGGTATCAAATTAAAAATTAATTTATGGTTGCTGTTGGTACAAACCCAATCACTTCCATTTTTCATTTAAGATGAAAAAGAATTCCCCATTGGTAGCAAATGGTATTCATTAAGCAGGGAAATCCAATTGAAAAAGCAGAAAGATTATGCCTTTACTCTTGACTCTTGCAAAAACGGACTAACAGGGTCAGCTACTCAGCGAATCTTCGTAATATTATTAAATACCGTTACTGTATGGGTGGGTCTCGTTAGGAAAGACCTATTATTGGATAATTATGGGTAGAGCTAAAGAGTGTGAACTGTACAAGTTAACAATAACATTGATGAAATGAGGGAAGAGGCTCCGGTGTATAGAGAAGACCTTACCGTTTAAGAAGTAACCATAGAAACGACGGAACCCACTATACCATACCCATTTATTATATTTACTACTTTTTTATTTACTATGTTTTTTTGATACCTAGTATCAATACAATTTTTTATTTCTAGGTAAGAAGCCTATATAACCAAAAAAAGAAAAAATCGTGGTTGGGAAGGTTATAGTAGCAAAAGCCATTGGAATTTTTATTTTATACATTGGAAGAATACGTTTTGTTATTAATAGACTAGGAAAGGGGAGGGAAATAACTGAAAGAAAAGAAATCAATTAGTTATTCATCAAAGTTTTATTTATTCAATGACTAGAATTAAACGAGGATATATAGCTCGAAGACGTAGAACAAAAATTCGTTTATTTGCATCAAGCTTTCGAGGAGCTCGTTCAAGACTCACTCGTAATATTAATCAACAGAAAATAAGAGCTTTGGTTTCGGCTCATCAGGAGAGAGGTAAGAAAAAGAGATATTTTCGTCGTTTGTGGATCACTCGGATAAATGCACTAATTCGAGACAATAAAGTATACTATAGTTATAGTAGATTAATGCACAATCTGTACAAGAAGCAGCTGCTTCTTAATCGTAAAATACTTGCACAACTAGCTATATTAAATAGGAATTGTCTTTATATGATTTCCTATGAGATCTTCAAATAAGGAGATTGAAACCATTGGAATGTTTTAAACGGAGTTCCTGGCAAATGAACTCTGGGAAGGTAGAGTAGAAATTAGTATGATAAAATCATATTAGTATAGTATGATAAAAAAAAATAGGCTATAATATGATAAAATCGTCACAATGAACAAATACGTTCAATAAAAAAAGATTTAGTCTTCTTCCCCAATGAAGAACAAGCCTATTTAGTTTTAGTTCTAAGACCAGTAATTCTAGAAGTCGACTCGCTTCTTTCAAATTGTTTCTCATTATTAAGAAAAGGTAACGAAGATAAAATACGAGCTTGTTTTATAGCAATAGTAATTAATCGTTGTTGTTTTAAGGTCAATCTATTAACCCGTCTAGATAATATCTTTCCTTGTTCACTAATAAATCGACTAATTAAACTCATGTTTCTATAATCAATTCGATCCCCCGATCCAATCGGGGGCAAACGCCTACGAAAAGATCGCTTGGATTTAAAAAAAAGTCGCTTGGATTTATCCATAATTTTTTGATTCCTTGTCCCGAAAATCTTAATTCTATTTTGATTCGATCAAAATAGAATTAAGATGTTTTATTGAAATTTAAATAAATATATAAATATAGGATCCGTTAAATATAATAGAATTGTTGTTATTGTTATATAGAATATGTTTTTTTTTCGTCTTCCTTGGAATGTAAGGTAGACACGCAAGCGGCCGGTTCGATCTATTTCTTTATCTCCCCATGAATCGTATGTTTGTAACAAGAGGAACAGAATTTTCTCAATTCCAATCGATTAGGCGTATTATGTCGATTTTTTTGAGTAATATATCGGGAAATGCCCATTGATTTCTTATTAACTCGGTTTCGAACACAACTGGTACATTCCAAAATAATCGTTACTCGGGCATCTTTACCCCTGGCCATGAACCTCCTTTGGGTTTTTGGTTGATTCAACTCTTCTATTTTTCTATTTTCCAATCCGAAACGAAGAAGAAGAAAGGAAGGAAAAAAATAGAAGTTGCTAACTCGAAATACAATAATATTTCGTTGCAATCAATATAGTATCTCAATATAGTATCAATATAGTAATAATAAGTAATATAAAAAGTAATATAAAAATTTCGACCTATATATTTATTTCTATATATTTAGTTTCTATATATTTAGAAGTTAGAATCGCTGTACAATATTAAATTTTTTTGTATAATATTTTATTAGCACAGCTAGTCCCTTTTCTTTCTCACTCTATTATTTATTAATTCAATTTTGGTTTGGGCCTGGAAACCTAAGTTCTTAGTTTCACTGGGGTGAGTCCGCTTTTATTCGTTTTCTTTTATTTTTCTAATGTCTTTTGAATTCTAAAAAAAAAAAAGAAGAGAAGGGGAGGTATTAGTCACAGATATTTGTTTGATTGTATCTCTAATTTTCTTCACCCCTTCCCATCTCAATTACTATAATGAAAAAAAGGGGAATATCAACGCATCCGGAAATAAACGATTGATCTCTATCAAGAATCCTGCTAAAGACCCAAACCATATAGTACTTACTACCGGTGCCACGGAAAGGTATGTTTTTAGATCTCGCATTTTATTTAAATCCTCCTTCTTTTTATTCGTTATTGTAATTTTAATACAATTTGAAATACATAATGGTAATCCATATATGAACAGATGCGTATATGTAGTTAATGATTGACACTTGTATTTCTACGCGGAATCCCTAATGCAAATTCAAATATACAACTTGAAATGGACAATGATTCAATAGATATTCCTTGTCTTAAAACAAAAAAAACGTCCCCTTCCATCTGAGAATTTCCGAAAAATATTCATGTTTTTACGGTGGGTTTTATATTTTTTATATTTTTTTACTAGATTTATATAGTACGTATATAATATAAGTCTATTCTTATTTCTTTTTATAAGATATGAGCTTAAAAAAAAAGAAATGACAAGATACTTTTCTTTTGTATTTCAATGAAAGAAATAAAGATGTAGAAAACAAGACAGGGATTCTCTACAATGACACTGTAGACCAATTGAAAGGGATGTAGCGCAGCTCGGTAGCGCGTTTGTTTTGGGTACAAAATGTCACGGGTTCAAATCCTGTCATCCCTACCTATTCCTTATCTTATAAGCAGTAACGAGGGATCAATTGAGATTGATTCAAATTGGATATACATAATCAATAGAGAATTTTATTCTGGATGATAGTATATATATCCAAGTTGGGTTTGGTTACAAATTAATTAATTATTGTAATAATAATTAAAGCGCTCTTAGTTCAGTTCGGTAGAACGCGGGTCTCCAAAACCCGATGTCGTAGGTTCAAATCCTACAGAGCGTGATTCGATTCTTCTTATTTGTTATGTTAGTTAGGTCGAAAAAAAGACTAAAATAATTGAACAACAATCTGAATTTGACCTCCTGTAGATTAAAAGATTAAAACTTATAAAATAAGGGGCAGGTCGATTAAAACAAAAAAGAGATGTTAATTAATCAAAAATTAATCAAAGATCCAATTGATCACCACGTCGGTATTGTAAATATGCAGTTACGAATAATCCAGCCAAAGTAATTGGAATTAGTCCTAAGACAATTCCAAATAGAAAAACTTCAATCATTTCAATTTCTTTGAAAAGGGAAAAGGAGAGGTAATATCTATCCTTAAATATTAATCAGTATTACCCATGAATCTCAATGGCCAAGAATTGAAAATTGACGCGGTCAAAGAACTATAGAATATATGAAATACCACAGAAGGTTTTTTTATGAATTGTTCGTTTAATTAATTTCAAATAAGCCCTATCTTGTTCAGACCGATAAATAGAGCTGAGGTTATAGTCAAAGCTGCTAGTAGAAAACCGAAATAACTAGTTATAGTAGGCATAAAGAGACTAAATGAAATATGTTCTTTTTATACATATGTTTATAAAGCACTTCCCTAAATTTCCATTTTTTAAAGAAAAGATACGAAGGTAAAGAAAAATCCCAATTGCAAATTTTTGATTCATCAATTATTTTATTATAATTATAGACAGCGGTCCTAACAAAAATAGACGGGGACGGGGAATATATCAATTCATCATTTGTGACATCTACCCATCCCGAAATTTCTAATCAACAGATTCATTGAGCAACTCTGGAGTTGAGTAAACTAATAAGCAATATCGACTATATATTTAGTATATATAGAATATTATGAAGAAATTTGAAAAAGAATTATAAAAAATTATAAAACTAAAGTAAAAATAGTTGTTTTATAACTTCATTCATAAATGAAAAAACTTTCTTTGAATCATTATGAAATAAAATTTCAAAACCATTTCTATTTTGATCGTTTTTTTTATTGTATCGACAAATCCTTTTTTTTTTATTTACTTATTTTGAGTTTAGAAGAACAATGAGTG